AAGTGCATTATTTAAATAATGTAAATAAACACACTTTGGGGTAAAAAACATGCTGCTAGGGATGTTCCTGTTTACGGGGGGTTTTCAGGAGTGTTAGGCATCTCAGTAGTTTAGGGGGGTAGGGGGGTTTTACGCACAAAAACCCAGGGGCACTTACAGGTATTTTCCGAGTGACATCAAAGTATTATGTCCTTGATATCCCTTATGTGACCTTTAGTTCATGTCCTTAAGAAATACACTCTTACCATCGTATACAAGAGGAAATGTTCAACCTTGTCAAATATTACCGTGTGCACTCTGAAGGGTCAAGTGAAAGGAAAACCAAAAAAGAGAACCCCTTACCCGCTGGAAGGAACGCTCGGCATGTTGGGTAATCGCGCCATATGTTTTCCACCATTAACTTATGCAAGCGTCGATGAAAGTGGGGGGAGTTATTCAGTGTATGGCCCTGAAATAGGAACCAAATGCCAGGAATAGTTCACCTTGTGCTACCCCCACGAATACTTGTCCCTGACCATCAATAACAGTATGCATTAGGATACCAACTGATGGTCGGTTCTTACTACATACCTATCTACCTTGAAGGGATGTTGAGTCAAGTTGTATATGTCTTTAATGAGTATATAGTGGGGTGTTAACTGTTTGGCTTTGCTCCATTCAGAGTGTGGTTTAAAGCCTCTTATGTGTACTCAGAGGCCATATGTAATTGTGTACTAAGCCGGTTTTATAGGATAAAGTATTGTAATTTTTAGAGCATTAAAATTGATGGTATATATATATATATGGTGATAATACATACATGTATTATCAAAGAGTAGTTTAATTTAGAATACTAGCTTTGGGAGTTAGTGGTAGGGGTTAAAATCCCTTCTCTTTGAGCAGTAGGGGGGACTTTAACCCCCGGCATCCGGTTTACAAGACCGGCGCTCTGAAGCTGAGCTACTAGTGCAGGACCATTCAAGGGCTTTGTTTTCTAACCATCCTGTGAGAGGGACGAAGATAAGGAACAGCGAGAAGTAAAGGACAGAGGCGATTTGGCCGATGATTACAAAGGGGTGTTCAACAGGCATCCCGCCAATTCAGGTGAGAATGACAATGTTGGCAATTAAGGTTCAGAATAGGAATTGGGTTAGAGGTCGGAAGGTTAGTCCTCGTTGCTTGGAGGTGTGAAGAAGCGGTACAAGTATTAATACTAGAATGGAAGCCAACAAGGCTAAGACTCCCCCTAGTTTATTTGGGATGGAGCGAAGAATTGCGTAGGCGAATAGGAAGTATCACTCAGGCTTGATATGTGGGGGTGTCACCAGTGGGTTAGCCGGGGTGAAGTTGTCTGGGTCTCCGAGGAGGTTCGGGGAGAAGAGGGCAAGGGTTGTGAGGGCGATCAGTATGATTGTAAAGCCTAGGAGGTCCTTGTAGGAGAAGTAGGGGTGGAAGGAGATTTTATCTATGTCTGAGCTTAGTCCGAGCGGGTTATTTGAGCCTGTCTCATGTAGGAAGATGAGGTGGATTAAGGTAACTGCCGCAACGATAAAGGGCAGGAGAAAGTGGAAGGCAAAGAATCGTGTTAATGTGGCATTGTCTACTGAGAAGCCACCTCAGATTCATTGAACTAGGGTGTTTCCTACATAAGGGACTGCGGAGAGAAGGTTGGTGATGACTGTGGCCCCTCAAAACGATATTTGTCCTCAAGGAAGGACATAGCCTACGAATGCAGTTGCTATTACTAGGAGTAGGAGAACTACTCCAATGTTTCAGGTTTCTTTATAGAGGTAGGAGCCATAGTATAGTCCTCGGCCGATGTGCATATAAAGACAGATGAAGAAGAAGGAGGCCCCATTGGCGTGAAGATTACGAATTAGCCAGCCGTAGTTTACGTCCCGGCAAATATGGGCGACAGATGAGAATGCAGTGGCGATGTCAGAGGTGTAGTGCATAGCAAGAAATAGTCCTGTTAGGATTTGGATAATTAAGCAGAGTCCAAGAAGAGAGCCGAAGTTTCATCAGGCGGAGATGTTGGAGGGGGTAGGGAGGTCGACTAGTGCGTCGTTTGCAATTTTTAGTAAGGGGTGAGTTTTACGTAGGCTTGCCATTAAAGTTCTTGTAGTTGAATTACAACGGTGGTTTTTCAAGCCATTAGTCCTGGTTAGAATCCTGGCAGGAATTATGACTTATATCATGTTTTTATTTCTATTCGGTTTAGTACTGGGGTTAGTTGCAGTTGCTTCTAATCCCTCCCCTTATTTTGCAGCTCTTGGGTTGGTAGTGGTAGCTGGGCTGGGGTGCGGGGTGTTGGTAGGGCACGGGGGCTCTTTCTTGTCCTTAGTGCTGTTTCTAATTTATTTGGGAGGGATGCTGGTAGTGTTTGCCTATTCTGCGGCTCTTGCTGCGGAGCCTTACCCGGAGAGCTGGGGAAGTCGGCCAGTTGTAATGTTGATACTTGTCTACACCGTAATTGTGGCAGCAGTGTCTGGGATGTTTTGGGGTGGGTGGTATGAGTTCTCTTGGTTATCGGCCGATGAGCTAGGGGAATTTTTGGTATCTCGGGGCGATATTGGGGGAGTTGCTTTAATGTATTCTTTAGGGGGAGGTATGTTAGTAATTGGGGCGTGAGTTCTGTTATTAACCTTGTTTGTAGTTCTGGAGCTAACTCGTGGATTGAGCCGAGGGGCTCTCCGGGCGGTTTAGAGGGCGAGGATTAGGACCGCAAGTGCGAGGGTTAGGAGGAAGAGGGTCAGGTAGGTTTTGATTATCCCTCGTTGGAGGTTGCTTGTTGTTGTAATGAGGGGGGAGTTGATGGAGGCTAGGGCTTTAGGGCCAGTTTTTTCTAATCAGGTTTGGTCTACTATTTGACTGGCGATTGTTTGGCCGAGTGTAAGGTTAATCTTGGGTATTAGGCGGTGGACAACTGCTGGGAAGAATCCTAGTATGTTTGAAAAGTGATGCGGTGCAAGCATTGGGGTTGGTTTGAATTGTTTATTTGTGAGGGATGCTAATTCTAGTGCTAAAAGCAGTCCGGTAACTGTGACAGCTAAGGCTGCGAGCTTAAGGAGGGGTGGTATGGACATGATTGGTGTTTTAAGCGGGGTGATGTTTGAGGTGATTACTAGGCCCGCAATAATGCTTCCTCAGGCTAATCGTTTGATTGGGTTGATGACTGCTGGGTTGTTTTCGTTGATGGGGGAAAGAGAGTTAAATCGGGGGTGGCCTATTGAGACGAAGAAGACAACGCGGAGGCTGTAGATGGCGGTGAAAGAGGTGGCCAGGAGGGTAAGGACAAGGGCTCAGGCGTTTAGGTGTGATGTATTTAGAGCTTCGATGATGGCATCTTTGGAGAAGAAGCCGGCTAGGAAGGGGGTTCCGGTAAGAGCGAGGCTCCCGATGGTTAAACATGAAGATGTGAAGGGGGTGAGATGGTGTATTCCTCCTATTTTTCGGATGTCCTGTTCGTCATTAAGGCTGTGGATGATGGATCCGGAGCAGAGGAATAGCATAGCCTTGAAGAAAGCGTGAGTGCAAATATGCAGGAAAGCAAGCTGAGGTTGATTTAGTCCGATGGTTACCATCATGAGGCCTAGCTGGCTGGATGTAGAGAAAGCAACAATTTTCTTGATGTCATTCTGGGTGAGTGCGCAGGTGGCTGTAAATAGTGTCGTGAGAGCGCCCAAGCAGAGGCAGATGGTCAGTGCGGTGGGGTTGTGTTCTATAAGCGGGCTAAGCCGAATTAGTAAGAAGATGCCCGCCACGACCATAGTACTTGAATGCAGTAGGGCAGAGACCGGTGTAGGGCCCTCCATGGCAGAGGGTAGCCAGGGGTGAAGCCCGAATTGAGCCGATTTTCCCGTGGCGGCCACGATTAGTCCGATTAGCGGGAATGTCAGGTCTATATCTTTAGCGGCAGAGAATATTTGCTGCATTTCCCATGAATTCAGGTTTATTGCCATTCAGGCTATTGCAAAAATTAATCCGATATCTCCGACTCGGTTGTAGAGGACTGCTTGTAAGGCGGCAGTGTTGGCATCTGCTCGGCCGTATCATCAGCCGATAAGAAGGAAGGATATAATGCCTACACCCTCCCATCCAATAAATAGTTGAAATATATTATTGGCTGTCACGAGAATGATCATAGCGACAAGGAAAGTCAGTAGGTATTTGAAGAATCGGTTTATGTAGGGGTCGGCGTGCATGTATCAGGATGCAAATTCTAGAATGGATCATGTGACGTACAGGGCAACAGGGGTGAAGATAATGGAGTAGTGGTCGAATTTGAAACTAATGTTTACATCGAAAGTGTGAGTGTTTATTCAGGTTCAATTGGTGATAATGGTTTCTGCGCCTTCATTGAGGAAAAGAAAGAGGGGCAGGATGCTGACAAAGAATGCCAGTTTTACTGCCGTTTTTACATGGGTGAGGGCTCAGTCGCCTTGTTTAGGGTGAGGGGAGAGGGTGGTTAAAATAGGGTAGACTAAGAGGGTAAAAATAACTAGGAGGCTTGAAGTTATTATTAGGGAAGTAGGGTGCATAGCTTTTACTTGGATTTGCACCAAGAGTTTTTGGTTCCTAAGACCAACGGATGAGCTGTTATCCTTTAAAAGCGGGGCGAGTGAGCCCAGGGGTTCAACCAAGGTGGCGAAGATTAGCAGTCTTCGTTGCTAGCGAGCCTCTCTCGGTGGATAAGGGGGTTTTAACTCCTGTTTCTAGAATCACAATCTAGCGTTTTTATTAAACTATATCTACAAGCAGCTCAGCCCCAGATTAGTTCTGGTTTAAGAATAAGCAGGATTAGCGGGAGGAGGTGGAGAGCGATTAGAAGATGTTCTCGGGAGTGGGAGGGTTCGAGAGCAAGAATATGGGCGGGGAGGGGGCCCCGTTGTGTTATTAGGAACATATAGAGGGAATAGCCGGCAGTGATTAAAGTCCCTGTGCCGGTGAGGGCGAGGGTTCATCAAGATCAGTTAAATATCGAGGTGATGATTATTAGTTCCCCCATGAGGTTAGGGAGTGGAGGAAGGGCCAGGTTGGCGAGGCTTGCGATAAACCATCAGGCGGTCATTAAGGGGAGGGCAACTTGTAATCCTCGAGCTAAGACTATTGTTCGGCTGTGGGTCCGTTCGTAGTTGGTGTTAGCTAAGCAGAAAAGGGCAGAGGATGTTAGGCCATGGGCGATCATTAGGATTAATGCTCCGGTAAATCCTCATGGTGTTTGCACTAGGATACCGCCTACTACAAGGCCCATGTGGCTAACTGAGGAGTAAGCAATGAGCGACTTAAGGTCTGTTTGACGTAAGCAGATAGAGCCGGTCATGATTACCCCTCACAGGGCGAGAATAATAAAGGGGTAGCTTAACTGTTTGGTTAGCGGTTCTAGCATTACTAGCATGCGCATCATGCCATAGCCCCCTAGTTTAAGTAGTACAGCGGCAAGAATTATTGATCCTGCTACTGGGGCCTCTACGTGTGCTTTGGGGAGTCATAAGTGTACTCCGTACAGGGGCATTTTAACTAGAAAGGCGACTAAGCAGCCAGCTCATCAGAGTTTGTCGGCGTAAGTTGTAAGTGAGAGAGGGTCAGAGTAGGGGAGGGCTAGCAGGGAGAGTGTGCCTGTGGAGTTTTGTAGTAGAAGGAGGGCCACTAGTAATGGAAGAGAGCCAGCTAGGGTATAGAATAAAAAGTAGGTTCCTGCATTCAGGCGTTCTGTCTGGTTTCCCCATCGTGTGATTAGAATTAGCGTAGGGATAAGAGTGGCTTCAAATATGACGTAAAACATAATCACTTCAGTAGCTCCGAAAGCTAGGATTAGGAAAAATTGCAGGGATGTAAGGAGTATGATATAGGTTCGTTGTCGGCTGACTGGTTCGTGGGCCATGTGGTTCTGGCTGGCTAGGATTATTAATGGTAAAAGTCAGCAGGTGAGGACTAGGAGGGGTGTTGAGAGAGTATCAGCGGCTAAGTAAGGGCTTAGGAAAGATCATCCTGTCTCAGACAGGTTTTTCAGTCAGGTCAGGCTAATAAAGGCAATTAGTAGGCTATGAAGTAAGGTGGAAGGCCATAGTCATTTAGCAGGGGTCAATCAGGTTACTGGCATGAGCATTAAGGTAGGTAGGAGGATTTTTAGCATTGTAGAAGGTTTAGGCTTTGTAAACGGTCCGTCCCATGGGTTCGAGCAGTTGCAACTAGTAAGGCCAGCCCCGCGCTAGCTTCACAGGCTGAGAAAGCCAGGAGGAGCATAGGGGCAGCTGAGAAGCTTGTGGAGTTTAGTTGAAGGGTTCACAGGGAGAGGGCAATAAATAAAGACAGTATTATCCCTTCAAGGCATAATAATGCTGAAAGTAGGTGGGTGCGATGGAATGCTAGGCCGGTTAGGCCAAGTATAAAGGCCGATGAGAAGGTAAAGTGAACAGGGGTCATTAGGTTATTGTGGACTTTAACCACAAGTTTTTGAGCCGAAATCAAATGTTTTACTTAAACTAATTACCTATTCTGCTCATTCAAGGCCTCCTTGTAGTCATTCGTAAATAAGCCCGAGAGTGAGGAGGGCTAAAACAAGGGAGGCTCAGAAGAAAGTGAGTAAGGGCGAGGAAAGTTGATCTCCTCATGGGAGTGGGAGGAGGAGTGCAATTTCTAGGTCAAAAAGGAGGAAAAGAATGGCGACTAAGAAGAAGCGGAGGGAGAAAGGTAACCGAGCTGTGCCCAAGGGGTCAAAGCCACATTCATAGGGCGAGAGCTTTTCGTGGTCGGGGGTTATTTGGGGCAGTCAGAATGAGACTAGTGCTAGAACAGTAGAGAGGGCGACTGCAATAGTGATGATGGTGGTTACTAAGTTCATTATCTTTCCTTGGATTTTAACCAAGACCGGGTGATTGGAAGTCACTTATACTAATGTTGATACTAGAAAGATGATTATGAGCCTCATCAGTAGATAGAGATGTAGAGGAAGAGTCATACGACGTCTACAAAATGTCAGTATCAGGCGGCTGCTTCGAATCCAAAGTGATGTTCTGATGTGAAGTGGTATTGGACTTGTCGTAGCAAGCAGACGGCTAAGAATGTAGAGCCAATAATAACATGAAGGCCGTGAAAGCCGGTTGCTACGAAGAAGGTTGAGCCGTACACCCCGTCTGCAATTGTAAAGGGTGCTTCGTAATATTCTATTCCTTGGAGGAACGTAAAGTAGAAGCCTAAAAGGATGGTTAAGAAGAGTGATTGGATAGCTTGTTTTCGTTCACCTTCCATAATGCTATGGTGGGCTCAGGTGACTGTTACTCCGGAAGCAAGTAAGACGGCCGTGTTTAGGAGGGGGACTTCGAATGGATTCAGAGGGGTGATGCCTGCGGGAGGTCAGCAGCCGCCAAGTTCTGGGGTTGGGGCGAGGCTAGAGTGGTAGAAAGCCCAGAAAAACCCTAAGAAAAAGAAAACTTCAGAGGCAATAAAGAGGATCATGCCGTATCGGAGGCCTTTTTGAACGGGCGGAGTGTGGTGGCCTTGGAAAGTTCCTTCTCGAATGATGTCTCGCCATCATTGGTACATTGTTAAAAGAAGAAGAGTGGTTCCGAGGGCTATTAGGGTTGTTGAGTTAAAGTGGAATCAAATTGCGAGACCGGAGGTCATTAGTAGGGCAGCAACTGCCCCTGTAAGAGGTCATGGGCTGGGGTCGACTATGTGGTATGCGTGTGCTTGATGGGCCATTAGACGTTTTCTTGTAGGTAGAGGCTTAAAAGTAAAACAAATACGTAGGCTTGAATCATGGCGACGGCCACTTCTAAGAGGGTTAATAGGAATAAGAGGGTCGCTGTTAGAATTGCTACTGTAGGTATAAGAGGAAGAAGAACAAATGCGGCTGTAGCGATGAGTTGGATGAGTAGGTGGCCGGCCGTCAGGTTGGCGGTTAGCCGTACCCCTAGGGCTAATGGGCGGATGAATAGGCTAATAGTTTCGATGATAATGAGGACAGGGATTAGTAGGGTAGGGGTACCTTCTGGCAGGAGATGTCCCAGTGCAACTGTCGGTTGATTACGCATACCAATGATTACAGTGGCGAGTCAAAGGGGCACAGCGAGTCCCATGTTAAGGGACAGTTGTGTTGTAGGGGTGAAGGTGTATGGGAGAAGTCCTAGCATGTTTAGGGTGATAAGGAACAGCATTAGAGAAGTGAAAATAAGGGCTCATTTGTGGCCCCCTAGGTTTAGGGGGAGAAGGAGCTGTTGGGTGAAGCGGTTAATGAATCAGTTCTGCAGTGTCAGAAGACGATTGTTTAATCATCGGGCTGTGGGTGTGGGGTAGAGAATTCAAGGGAGGCTTAGGGCAAGGGCTATTAGGGGGATTCCTATTAATGTGGGGCTCATAAATTGGTCGAAAAAGCTTAGTGTCATGGTCAGGATCAGGATTCTGTTTGAGGTTTTTCTGTGCTTTGAGGGGTTGGTTCGTTTGGGAAAGAATGGGCGGAAACTTTAGGGGGGAGGACAGTTAGGAAGACTAGTCAAGAGAAGACTAGGATAGCAAACCAAGGGGCGGGGTTGAGTTGAGGCATGTCACTAAGGGTGGTTGGGAGCCACCAGTCTTTAGCTTAAAAGGCTAACGCTATTGCCCTATTTAGCTTCTTAGTGAAGCGTCTTCAAGTATTAGGGAGGATCAGTTCTCGAAGTGTTCTAGTGGAACTGCTTCAACCACAATTGGCATAAAGCTGTGGTTAGCACCACAAATTTCAGAGCATTGGCCGTAGAATACCCCAGGTCGGGAGGCAATAAAGGCTGTTTGATTTAGGCGGCCGGGAACGGCGTCTATTTTTACTCCGAGGGCGGGAACTGCTCATGAGTGAAGGACATCTTCTGCAGAGACAAGGACTCGAATCGGGGACTCAACTGGGATGACCATTCGATGGTCTGCTTCTAATAAGCGGAATTGGCCAGGAGCTAGGTCTTGTGTAGGGATTATGTATGAGTCAAATCCTAGATCTTCGTAGTCCGTATATTCGTAGCTTCAGTATCATTGATGGCCCATGGCTTTAATTGTAAGATGAGGGTCGTTAATTTCGTCCATCAGGTAGAGAATGCGAAGAGAGGGGAGGGCAATTAAGATTAGAATAACTGCCGGCAGAACGGTCCAGATAATTTCAATTTCCTGGGAATCTAGAATATATTTGTTAGTTAGTTTAGTTGAGACCATAGCCACAATAATGTAAAGTACTAATGTGCTAATAAGAAATACGATTATTAGTGCGTGGTCATGGAAGTGGAGAAGTTCTTCTATAACAGGTGAAGCTGCATCTTGGAATCCTAGTTGTGCGGGATGTGCCATTATTATACAAGACACGCGGGGGTCTAACCCACAATTCTGCCTCGACAAGGCAGTGTAATTTCTTGTTTTACTAGTGTCTTATGAAGAAAGTGACAGAACGGTAATGTGGTTGGCTTGAAACCAGCCTACGGGGGTTCGACTCCTCCCTTTCTCGGGCTAGTTTGTTGATTGAACTTGGACGAAGGCAGGCTCTTCAAATGTGTGGTATGGGGGAGGGCAGCCGTGTAGTCATTCAACATTGGTCATAGTTAGTTCAACGGACAGAACTTCACGTTTAGCGGCGAATGCTTCCCAAATAATAAACAGGAACATAATTACAGCTACAAGCGAAATTAGAGACCCGATTGATGAGACAGTGTTTCACAGGGTATAGGCGTCTGGGTAGTCTGAGTACCGTCGAGGCATTCCGGCAAGGCCCAGGAAATGTTGTGGGAAGAAGGTTAAGTTTACTCCGATAAATATTACTCCAAAGTGGATTTTTGTTCAAGTGCTATGTAGGGTGTATCCTGAGAAGAGTGGGAATCAGTGTACGAAAGCCCCCATGATGGCGAAGACAGCTCCTATTGATAGTACGTAGTGGAAATGGGCTACTACATAATAGGTGTCGTGTAGTACAATATCGAGAGATGAGTTGGCTAGGACAATTCCTGTTAGCCCTCCCACTGTGAATAGGAAGATGAAGCCTAGGGCCCATAGAAGAGGGGTTTCTCATTTAATTGACCCTCCGTGCAGGGTGGCGAGTCAGCTAAAGACTTTTACACCGGTTGGGATGGCGATAATTATTGTGGCGGAGGTAAAGTATGCTCGAGTGTCTACGTCCATCCCGACTGTAAACATGTGATGGGCTCATACGATGAATCCTAAAAGGCCGATGGCCATCATTGCTCAGACCATGCCTATGTAACCAAAAGGTTCTTTTTTGCCTGAGTAGTATGCTACAATATGGGAGATCATACCAAACCCAGGAAGGATGAGAATGTAGACTTCAGGATGTCCGAAGAATCAGAAGAGGTGTTGGTATAGAATTGGGTCTCCTCCTCCAGCCGGGTCGAAGAAAGTGGTGTTTAGATTTCGGTCGGTGAGGAGCATTGTAATCCCTGCTGCAAGAACTGGGAGGGATAGGAGAAGAAGAACAGCTGTAATGAGAACTGCTCAGACAAATAGAGGGGTTTGGTATTGCGAGATTGCAGGGGGTTTCATATTAATAATTGTTGTAATAAAATTAATAGCCCCAAGAATTGATGAAATACCAGCCAGGTGGAGGGAAAAGATGGTTAAGTCAACGGAAGCGCCTGCATGGGCTAAATTTCCGGCTAAAGGAGGGTAGACAGTTCATCCTGTCCCGGCTCCAGCTTCAACGCCTGATGAGGCAAGAAGAAGAAGGAATGAGGGGGGTAGGAGTCAAAAGCTCATGTTGTTCATTCGAGGGAAGGCCATATCTGGGGCCCCGATCATTAGGGGGATCAGTCAGTTGCCGAATCCTCCGATCATAATTGGTATTACTATAAAGAAAATCATTACAAAGGCATGTGCTGTGACGATGACATTGTAGATTTGGTCGTCTCCAAGGAGAGCCCCGGGTTGGCTTAGTTCTGCTCGGATGAGTAGACTTAAAGCCGTTCCCACTATTCCAGCTCATGCACCGAATACTAAATAAAGGGTGCCGATATCTTTATGGTTGGTTGAGAAAAATCAGCGTGTAATTGCCACAGGTAAGATGGCTGAGCTTTTAAGCGGTGGATTGTAGCCCCATAGACAGAGGTTAAAGTCCTCTTCTTACCAAGCCCTGAGGTGTTGGACACGTCAGATTGCAAATCTGAAGGCGCAGACTAATCGTCTGCCGGGGCTTTCCCCCGCCTCTAGTCTTAGTTTAGGCGGGGGAAAGGTAGATGAATGCTCGCTGGCTTGAGCACTTAGCTGTTAACTAAGAGTTTGTAGGATCGAGGCCTGCTCATCTAGTAAGGCTTTAGCTTAATTAAAGTGCCTGCGTTGCATGCAGGAGATGTGGGGTAATATCCTGCAAGTCTTACAGGGACTGGGAGATTTTCACTCCCGCTGAGGGCTTTGAAGGCCCTTGGTCTGAATGTTAGCCTAAGTCTCTTAAAGGGTAAAGAGTATAAGAATTGAAGGGGTGAGAGGGAGCAGGGTGAGGGTAGCTGTTGTTGTAATAGCTAGCGGAAGCGTAAGTTGTGCTGATGCGAACCGTCAGGGGATGGTGCCTGGGAGGTTATTTGGGGAGATAGTGAGGGTTATTGCATAGGTGAGGCGAAGGTAGAAATATAGGCTTAGAAGTGCTGATAGTGCAGCTAAAGTTGCCGTGGGGGCGAGGTCTTGCTTAGTCAATTCTTGAAGAATTAATCATTTTGGCATAAATCCAGTAAGGGGTGGGAGTCCCCCTAACGAAAGCAAGACTAGGGGTGCGAGGGAGGTTAAGGCAGGGGCTTTCGCTCACGAGGTGGCTAGGGAGTTGATGGTTGTCGAGTTGTTTAGTTTGAATGTGAGGAATGCTGAAAATGTCATCACGAAATAAGTGAGAAGGGTGAGAAAGGTCAGTGAGGGGGAGAATTGAATGACAACGACCATTCACCCTAGGTGGGCGATAGATGAGTAGGCTAGAATTTTACGTAATTGGGTCTGATTAAGGCCTCCTCAGCCTCCTACAAGGGTGGAGAGAAGTCCTAGAGAAATTAAGAGAGTGGCATTCGATGGCTGGAGTTGTAACAGGAGGGCGAATGGTGCTAATTTCTGTCATGTGGAGAGGATAAGGCCTGTGGTTAGGTCCAGCCCTTGGAGGACTTCTGGGAGTCAAGAGTGGAGAGGGGCGAGTCCGATTTTTAAGGCAAGAGCGATGGTGATTATTGTGACAGGTAGGGGGTGTGTTATTTGTTGGATGTCTCATTGGCCAGTTAATCAGGCGTTAGTTGTGCTAGCGAATAAAAGTATGGCGGCTGCTGTGGCTTGGGTCAGGAAGTACTTAGTAGTAGCTTCTACCGCACGGGGGTGGTGGTGTTGCGCTATTAGAGGGATGATGGCCAGGGTGTTGATTTCTAAGCCTATCCAGGCGAGTAGCCAGTGGGAGCTAATAAATGTAATAGTAGTTCCCAGCCCTAGGCCAAATAATAAGGTGGCTAAAATGTAGGGGTTCATTAGCAAAGGAAGGATTTTAACCAACATGTTTGGGGTATGGGCCCAAAAGCTTAATTAGCTGACTTTACTAGGAAGTGGTGTAGTGGAAGCACTAAGAGTTTTGATCTCTTAAGGTAGGGTTCGAACCCCTTCTTTCTAAGGAGCCGGAGGGATTTTAACCCTCATGATTCACTCTATCAAAGTGGCCCTTTAATTCAGGCACAGCTCCAGGGCTATAGTTGTGGGGGGAGGCCCGAGAACGCGATAGGAAGTGCGAGGTGTCAAATGACGAGGGCTAGTGTGAGAGGCAGGAAATTTTTTCAAATTAAGTGCATTAGTTGGTCGTATCGGAATCGGGGGTAAGAGGCTCGAACTCATAGGAACACTATAGAAAGAAGGGCTGCTTTTGTTATTAAGTTTATTGCTGTTAGTTCAGGGAAAGAGGGTAGGTGGTATGCCCCTAGGAAGAGGGTCGCTGAGAGGGTGTTCATAAGGAGGATATTGGCATATTCTGCGAGAAAGAACAGGGCGAAGGGGCCCCCGGCATATTCTACGTTGAACCCTGAGACTAGTTCCGACTCTCCTTCGGTCAAATCAAAGGGGGCTCGGTTGGTTTCTGCAAGAGTTGAGATGTACCATATGGCGGCCAGTGGTCAGGCTGGCAGGATAAGTCAAACACTTTCCTGGGCGACGCTAAAAATTTGTAGCGTAAATCCGCCGGTAAAAATGATAATGCTGAGAAGAATGAGCCCTAGGCTGACTTCATATGAAATAGTTTGGGCTACGGCCCGAAGAGCTCCAATGAGGGCATATTTTGAATTGGAGGCCCAGCCAGAGCCAAGAATTGAGTAGACTGCGAGGCTCGAGAGCGCTAGGATAAATAGAATACCTAGGTTGAGGTCGATGACTGGATAGGGCATTGGCATAGGGGCTCATAGCGTTATAGCAAGGGTAAGGGCCAGCATGGGGGTGAGAAGGAAGAGTACCGGGGAGGAGGTAGAGGGGCGGACTGGCTCTTTAATGAATAGTTTTACACCATCAGCAATGGGTTGTAGTAGCCCGTAAGGGCCTACGATATTTGGGCCTTTTCGTAGTTGTATATAGCCTAAGACCTTCCGTTCGATGAGTGTGAGAAAAGCAACAGCTAAGAGTACGGGGACAATGAAGGCTAGGGGGTTAATGATGTGGGTAATAAGGGTTGAGATCATAGTTAAGGAGGGGAGTTGAACCCCTGTGGAAAGGGCTTAGGTCTTTTGCAATTACCGGGCTCTGCCACCTTAACATGCCATTATCTCAGGCAGGGGTATATGCCCCTTTACCTAGTTTAGTTGTTTTCATTAGGTGGGGGGGAGGCTTACTTGAAGCATGGGCCTCTTCTTTTCGGTCCTTTCGTACTAGAAAAGATCATAGCATAGATAGAAACTGACCTGGATTACTCCGGTCTGAACTCAGATCACGTAGGACTTTAATCGTTGAACAAACGAACCCTTAATAGCGGCTGCACCATTAGGATGTCCTGATCCAACATCGAGGTCGTAAACCCTCTTGTCGATATGGGCTCTAAAAGAGGATTGCGCTGTTATCCCTAGGGTAACTCGGTCCGTTGATCGGCATTGCCGGATCATATAGGTCAGAATTTCTGTTTATTAGAGTGGTAACTCTAGGATGTAAGAGGGGTGCTCTCAGTCCACATGGGGGTTTTTTATTTCCCCGCGGTCGCCCCAACCAAAGACATTAGGGTAGGGCTCATTTGGTTTAGTCCTTTAAATTTGGGGTGTTTAACATGATCTACTTTAGTGTCTAAAGCTCCATAGGGTCTTCTCGTCTTATGGGGTTATCCCCGCTTCTGCACGGGGAGATCAGTTTCATTGACTAGAAAAAGGAGACAGTTAAGCCCTCGTCGTGCCATTCATACAGGTCTCCATTTAAAAGACAAGTGATTGCGCTACCTTCGCACGGTCAAAATACCGCGGCCGTTAAACTTATAGTCACAGGGCAGGCGGGACCTCTTATTCATTAGTTTTGCAAGAGGCGATGTTTTTGGTAAACAGGCGAGGCTTGAGTATGTTTGCCGAGTTCCTTCTTTTTCTTTTAGTCTTTCCTATTAAGCATTCCAGTGTGGGGTTAACGGGGGTTTATTGGGGGGTTTTCTAGTTGTTTAATTTGTAGTTCAATACCCTCTTGTGTAGGGGCCGTTAGGATTCGGTTGGGGTTCGTTCCGATGTACACTTATGCTGGGAGAGAATCATTAATTCTCTTATTACTCGTTCTAGCATAGTCGCTCCTATGCAGGCATAGGACGGCTCGGTAGTTATAGGGGATTAAGAAAGGATTATCGGGATAATTAGGTTTAATAATGTTTGAGCTTTAACGCTTTCTATTAGGATGGCTGCTTTTAGGCCCACCTTAACATCAGACCTTTAGTAAAATATGATCTTTATCCTCCTGAAAAAGTTGTTTCTTGTGTCGAAGGAGCTGTACCTCCTTCGATTAACTTTCTTGGTTTCTCGGGCATCGGGTGGGATGAAAACAAGGGTGAAGAGAGAAACCAGGAAGCTGAACTTCTATCCAATTCCCGAGCAACCAGCTATCACTAAGTTCGGTAGGTTTGTCACCTCTACTCAGAGCTCCTCCCACTCTTTTGCCACAGAGACGGGTGTGCCCTATTTATAGGCTGTCTCGGAGTAGCTCACTTAGTTTCGGGGGACTAGACTAAAATTCTTTTTGCCTAGGAATACTAGCTAAATCATGATGCAAAAGGTACGAGGTTTCATCTCTGCTTTTTAAGGCTTTACTGGGTTGTTTCACTTCCCTTTCAGCATTCCCTTGCGGCACTTTCTCTATGGCTCCTAGTCCCTTTTCTATCGCCTATACTGGGGAAGAAAAATGGTTTGTTTTAAGGGGGTTAGTGCTATTAGGGGGTATAAATAGGGGTGGGTTGCTTTTGGGGGGGGGGGCTAGCTTTTAAGCGTCAGGGTAATCCGATTTGCACGGATGACTTCTCAGTGTAAGGGAGATGCTTTTCTAACTTAGCCATACTCTGATTTTTCCAAGTGCACCTTCCGGTACACTTACCATGTTACGACTTGCCTCCCCTTTGCAGTTTTAATGGCTTAAATTAAATGGTTTGTGGTAGCTCGGGGAGAGTGACGGGCGGTGTGTGCGCGCTTCAGGGCCAATTTCAGTGAAACGCTCTATTTTTCACTTACTGCTAAATCCTCCTTCAGATGTATGTTTCAATACATCGTCCGTAGTTCCCTGGGGTAGGGAATGTAGCCCATTTCTTCCCCTTCCATACGCTACACCTCGACCTGACGTTTTGGGCTGTGCCAATTTTGCTTACTATTGTGCCTTCACAGGGTAAGCTGACGGCGGTGGTATATAGGCGGGAGAAACAAGGAAGGGTGAGGTTTAACGGGGGTTATCGGTTCTAGAACAGGCTCCTCTAGGTGGATCTAAAGCACCGCCAAGTCCTTTGGGTTTTAAGCTAATGCTCGTAGTTCCCAGGCGGATAGCGCATGTAGTTTACTATCAATGTTTACGGCTAGGCATAGTGGGGTATCTAATCCCAGTTTGTACCGTAGCTTTCGTGGGTTCGGAAAATTTAAAGCCACTTTCGTTGTTGGTCTTCTTGTCTTCGAGAGCGTATAACAGCTTTGAAGATGTTTGGCTTTAGTCTGTAGGCTATTCCTAACCACTCTTTACGCCGAGGACTAACAACTTGGGCCTCTCGTATAACCGCGGTGGCTGGCACGAGTTTTACCGGCCCTCTTAGCTGTGACTAAGTCAAGTTTTCACTTATGGCTTAATGTTTATCACTGCTGAGGTCCCTTGAGGGTGTGGCTAAGCAAGGTGTCTTGGGCTTCAGTTGAGATGCCTGATACCAGCTCCTTGTTTCCGGGCAGGAAACTGTGGGGCATTCTCACAGGGGTGCGGATACTTGCATGTGTAAGTTAAGCTAGAGTTGTTAGTAAAGTCAGGACCAAGCCTTTGTGCTTGCGGGGCTTTCTAGGGCCCATCTTAACATCTTCAGTGTTATGCTTTAGTTAAGCTACGCTGGC